CTTCTTGACAATTTCCCGATCCTCAGTCGCTTTGGCCTGGCCGTCGCTGGGTTCTGCACACTCCCAAACTCCTTTCTTGACATTCTCTTCGGTCGAACCGACTGGCCCACTGCTCGCTCCGCTCGTTTGCTCTGCAGCTGCCGCCTCTCCCAGAACTTCCTCGGCTTGGTCGACACCTCTTCCACCCTCTTTCTCGGCACTCTGCTCACCTCCCTTCTCCATCACATCCGACCCGACGGGCACAACCACTGCGCTGCCCTCAGCCTCTCTTGGACCATCCAAACCCACATCATCCTTCGACGAAGCTTCATCTTTACAGGGCCCCCCGCCATTATCATCATCGGAATCAAAAGCCTAAATTTACATTGACCTTGTCTATGCCAACGAATGACGAGAGACCAGCGCCCCGCCGAAGCTCTTTGCTTTGGCTCGCTACTATCAGCTCCGCCTGAAGTCACCTTCTCGCTATCGCCGCGTGACCCCGAGACTTCGATGCTCTTTTCTACCTCACTACCCTCCAAAACACCAACTCCGACGTGTCCAGCAGCTACACTATCTCTTGTCCCGAAAGCAGAATCAGCACCAAGAATGTCGACATCGGATTCACTCTCCGTCCCTGAATCCGAAAGATCAACTTCAACACGCCGCTTCGGGTCGGGCGCATCTTCGCTCTCTAAAGCCTTTCTCTTTCCGCCTGCCCCGGAGCTCTCTGCTTCGACATCAGGCGAAGCTACTATTTTCTCCATTCCATTTCGACTTCCTTTCTTTGCCGTTCCCGTCGGCGAAGCAGTCTTTCATGAAAATCATCATCTTTCACACGAGATGACCTTCGCGATGACCTTGAAAGACCAAGGAATGAAAGATCCCCAAGGTAGATCGACGAGGAACCCTTTCAATCCTAATGAATAAGAAGAGAGAACTTCGAATGTGCAATGGATGGATGAAAAGGCTATTCCAGACATATTTTCCTGCACTGGCTTATCGGTAAAACGGGTAATTGTTCTTAACCCGTTCGGTTCTTGACTTTAGGCAAAGAAGTCATAGCTTCAAAAAGGCGGAAGCCCCCATTTGAAACAAAACTTGTCTCTCCCTATCTCCGTCCGTTAACTAACCCACCTTGTCAAGAAAGTCAATCCTGACTACCGCTTCGATCGCAATGATTCATTGAAACTCTATTTGTTTGAATGTACGGATGAAGTCTCATTCGTTCCACTCACGCTCGCTTCAGCTCTGAAAACTAGACTTTTTGGGCAGGCAGCACAACCATACTTCCCTTTGAAAGAAAGTCTCCAATGTGAGAGAACTTTCAGGCGGAGGCAAGCATGGAGAAGCTATAAGCCGCCCTTTTAACCAACCTGTCATAAGTGTGATTTTCTACGCTTCCCAAGAGGATCTTTCCATATAGCTCCAGCCCCCACATACCGATCATCAGATGACTCTGATTAGGATTCTGCCCTTTCTACAACGGCTTCAGGCCCGACCTTGACTCCTTCTCCTTTCGTTCGATCAAGGAGGTCAGGGATTGGGAGAAGGCAAGGTCTTGAAGAGCCATCTCATTTCCAGCAATTGGTTCAGTTGAGGATTGAAGGTTCCACTACACCATGAAACTATGCACAAATAGTTGTTGTTTATGCTCTCCCATGTCCGTTGGCAACCAAGCGCACCCGTCACTCTTTAAGCTGTGAGATCTGCTCCATTAGCTTTTGAGAAGGAGCCGGACTGAGCACTCGCGCGCGCCTCATCAAAGGACAGAGGAAAGCGCCACCGTCATGTCATCTCTCTACTACCGTATCCCCTTGCTTCACTAAGCGCTAGGCATAAAAAAACTCATCACCGCCACTCCGAACTAGTCTCTTTCAAGGAATAAGCATCGGGCCAGTCTTTAGGAGAGACTAGCTATATTCGAGTATCGCCGTAGGCTTGCCGTAGGCAAGACTCGATTGTACCTAGTCATTAGGAGAGATAGGTACTATCATTGTATTAAAGAGTATCGCCGTAGCAGTCAATAGAGACTAGTCTCTCCTAAAGAATAGGGCAGGGTAAATTGCTTAACCGTTAGGTTAAGGGAAGAGGGCCATCCGGCAGGTCGCTTATCTTTCATCTCCGTCGAGCGAGGTAGGGGGCACCTATAGGAGTCACATTAGAAGGAGCAGTTGACTTATCAGCAGGGGCAGGGGAAGAAATAGCCCCTGAGAAAAGGCCAACAGATTGTTTTCTCCGGACCTCCCGACATTTTCTCGGAGGTTCCTGCCCACGCACGGGGGTTCTTCTATCAAGAAAGCTCAGTCTCCCCGTCTCTTCAGCAACAACCAATCCCTGGTCTCTTCGAAACAACTCCTCTCCCCTTTCCCGGAACAAAACCCGGGTCTCTTGGGCGGGCGGGATGGCGCCTAGACTCGGTCAATGGAGTCAACTGCTGGGACGGCCGCTGGTGGATTTTCTATTGGTGGCACACGGTCGAAGAAGGCCACAAGTGGAAGCAACCGATGCTTTGGTCATTCAGTTGACTCCTTGCTGCCAGTCCTGCTGTCATGCTGGCATAGGGGGTTTTCGGCCGCTTTTACCTACTATTGGATTTGAACCAATGACTCTCGCCGTATGAAAGCGATACTCTAACCGCTGAGTTAAGTAGGTCAAGCGTCAGAGAAAATAGACCAAAAAGCTAGCCAACCAAAGCGAAACCTGAGTTCTCGGCGGGGCGGAGCGCTAAGAAAGAGAAAGCGTGATCGCTATACGAAACGAAGCAGCGGCTAGCACGCTAAGATCAACCACTTGGAGAACGCGGAGCCTTTCTTTCTCGGTCGTCTGTCTTAAGATATAAAATACAGAACTTTCATAATCCGTTTATTCGCGGTCGTTCTCTGCTGCATTGGTGTTTTCACTCCCCACTCTCCACCAAAAAACTTGTATTCCACCATATCTAAGGAGTAGTCAAAGGAAGTACGGCGGGTCCGAGTAGGAATCAATTCACTAAGAAAGAGGGGCCCCTTTCATCGATCAATTCATTCAACAAGATCCGTTCGGATCGGACCAGGATGAATGGGATTGGTCTGACCTCTCGCTCGGATGTCAGACTCCCGCCGCCGACAGATGTCCCATGCCACGTTTCGTGAACAGCTATGCCCGAGAATGAATGAATTGTGATATAGCGCCAACCACTGACTGTAGGAGAGGAAATAGGGGGCCCTATACCATACATCCTGCTGCCTCGGGACGACTGCACGTTACATCATAGCATAGCAGCACGACAAAATGGAGGCGGAAACCGGGTTGGTTTGGCGCCAGTACACAAAGAGCGGTTCGGTTGGTATGCCGGATTCGTATACCATGGTAGGCGAAAACAAGGCCAACTACCATCCTGTGAAAAACTGGATGGAGCCTTGCTCACGTTCCAATGCGGGGGATAGGGCCTACTGTCCATCTCCCTGTAAACGACTGACACGTTTTTGAGAGCTTTGCGATCCCGTATGCTAGATGACCGGTTCACGCTGCTACCGGCTTCACTCCGGCAACTTTTGCTTTTGTTAAACGAAAGCGATGTTCAGCAACTCGACGATAGAGCAACGGCATGGCCAAGGCCCCTTTCTATGTCGAATTAGAAAGACCCTCGACAACCGGCAAAGCAGTTCATATCGTTCTTGTCGAGACGAGTTCCGAAGGCTCCACCGAGTTCCATCTATAGCTCGTTCCGTTCATCAATTCACTCGACCACCAACGGATTCCATGGGCTTCACGAGGTCGTCGTAGACTTGACGAGAACAACTTGCTAGACCAGTTCCGTGTAGCCAGCGAGTCAGAGTACTGCCTATGAAATTCGAGTTCCGTTGTCCTTCCCGTGCGTGTACTCTACTGTTCTTAATGGAAAATAAGGAGGATACTAATATACCCACCTATTATTCTCTGGGAATAAAAGCATCTATAACAGAAATAAGAAATACCGATTCTATTATCTAATTAGTAATCAAAATAAGGAATGGAATAAGGAATAGTAATCCCTTCTACTAGGTAACTCTTAGAGGAGCAACCAAGTACTACGGGAGACAAATATACACCTATTCTTATCTAAGATAATTGCATAATATCATATACCAGACTAGATGGAATTCACCCATGTGTCTTTCGAAGATCCTCTGGTGCCTTCTATACAGCTTTATTATGATTTGAATGGAGACTTCTTCAAACCGTGTACCATGACAACCATACCGTAAGGATAAGTGTGGGAAGAGATGCAGAGACTAAGATAGTTTATGTTGGCTTATGCCATGGACTACGGCTTAAGGCACTCTTAACTCTTGGCTTTCACTCTCTTTTCGTCACCCTCTCGGGCCACTTCTCACTATAGCTATAGGAAGTCAAGGTTACAATCACACAGGAAAGAAGGGGGGAACCCTCCTGAACCCTCTGCTGCAACCGATCCCGATGCAAGCGCAGTGCCAATGTGACTACAGGGCTTCCTTTCCCATTACAAAGACCGGTGCCCAACTTGAGTTCAAAAGCTATGCTCTTACAGATGCGCCGATGAGGAGGCAATTGAGGTAGTTTCGCCGCTCGATTGACTTCTGACATAAACCGGTGCACCAGTGCTCTTTCAAAGCACGATGGGAGTCTTCTACTTTGCATCGACGATAGAGCCCGAAAGAAGGTAACAATCAAGAACAATCCATCCCTCTCATAGCGGCGGATCTCTTCGATCAGCTAGGAGGAGCACGGTACTACTTAATCGAAGTGAGATCTTCGGTAAGGCTACTATCAGGTAGGAATCGCTGAGGGCGACGAGGCAAAGACTCCTTTTTTGTGTCACCCGATATGGTGCCTTCGAGTTTAAGGTGATGCCTTTCTTTTGGCTCAATGCCCCAGTTTTTCAAAACCAGATGAACCGCTTCTACTGTTTCATTCCGAACAAGAAAACGGATGCGCTAACTAGCAACGGCTTTCGTACTGAAGCCTTGGATGCTTCTTGGTTTCCAAATCGACAAATTTGCATGATTTTCCATATAGGGAGATAGACACTTTTCCTGTTTACAGCGACGCTACAGGCGGAATTGGTCTTGCTGCATTTTCCACTATAGTAGATGGAAAGACTCTGGAAAGTGCCTCTCAGGGCGGAAATCAAGTTTCGTCATTTTATACCTATATTCGCATTCACTTAATGGTCAAACCAAGAAGTGACTCTTACCGAAACTCGCTAGATGCTTGATTGAAGATGCATTGATCCCGCCGGAGCTAAGTATCCCCTTTCTTTCTGCTATGAAGAAGTTGACCGTCAGGTCTTGATCAGAGCCTTTTCAGATCCTTTCTTCCCTCGACCGGTGAACTAGAGATTGAAGAGAAGCCCAACTAATCGATTCTATCGGGCAGTGGATCCGGGCCGGTGGCTTGACGGTACGGTACGGAATGGAATTCTCGCCACGCTTGCTATACTCTATATATCATATATATATATAAGATATTTCACCTTTTTCAACGTACTTTGTACTTTTATTTCATAACCTTCATGCCTCCGCTATTATCTCGGAGATGAAAGCAGAAGGGTAAGAATCAGGATATGATTAAGCGGAAAGTGACTTTTGTGACTTTGAGAACAGTTGCACAATCGGTAGCGAGGAGCTCAAAGGGGCAATGCTAAGGTATCAACCAACTCGCGCTAAAGGAAATACAACTAGCTACAAGCCGTAGCCCTCAGGCAGGGGGTTCACTGACTTGGCTTGGAGTTCCAAAGTGCGAGGCCGGCAGTTACAAAGTGCTTGACCTAGTTTCAGGAATGTTGGAATCATAAGCGGGAAATCAGTAGGGACCACTGGCTTAAGGTTACAATATAGTTCCAACAAGGAAAGGTAGTAGTTATATAGCTAGACCGGATTCTCCGACAACTAAAATGCCCAAGTCATACTTGTTGATTGGCCTCTTTGAATCGGTCAGCCAGTAGGGAAGCAAATAGAGCAGGGGAGAGAAAGTGATATGAGTGAGGGCACTTTTCAAGGGGAATATTCATGGATTTCACCACTCCGGCTTCAAGCACTGGAAGCGGCGAGTTTGAACTGTCCTACGAGAAGCGAGACTCCTATAGTCGAGTGGCATCCGCTCCTACGTTTGCTGCGTAGTTTGCTTTGTGAATCTATATGTGGTTGGTTTGAAGTGTAGCGTACACGGTGGCTGCATACCATATACAACTGAGATACTATAGAACACGTTTGACTGTGTTTATAGAGTTTGTGTGGTTGTTTGGAGTTGTTTTATGATGGGGCTTGTCTTGTGTTCCGGGAGTAGGTAAGGCCAGCGCTTGACTCCATTCCTGGAGAAGTGGGGGCTGTTCCCCGAAGAGAGAGCAGACGCTAACGCCTTCAGTCAGATCTTCGGATCGTATTCTCGGTGCTTTCACTCCTCTAACTAAGCCTGGATTACTCCATTACGAATGGCGGGCTGGTCAGAAGAGTCGGTAAGCTGACCTTACTCTATTCCTCGGTCTTGAAGAGCGTGCAGTGAAGGCTGGGACGAGCTGACGCTTTCAGATAGGTAAGACGCTTACGCGCTCTTATAGTGAAATCGTCCTTCATCGGGTATGGGAAAAGTGGGAAGGAAATGACTCCTTCTCTTTTATCTGACAGTCAAAGTGTTGCCATAATAGGGTGTAGTCAAGTTTGTATTGAATTCCGTTCCGTCACCGTTACGTCAGGTGCTCGGATCTCTTTCGGGATGGGCGGGCATGGTCCAACCAAACATTTCTTCCATCAGCTTGACTCGCTAGGGAGCGGGATCAAGGCAGGCTAAGGCAAGTAATCTAGTGTAAAATTCCAAGCAATATCATTCCTGTTCTCAACTCGTAACTTCATCTATATATATATTGCTTATCCCATATATTACGACTATCCCATTTTCGTCGTTTTTTTGTTTACTTAACGCTGTTGTCGCTGGGCCCCGACTTCCCTAGTCCTTGTATTAGTGGGAGTCGGAAAATCGGTTTATAGATGCCAAATGATGCATATAATATAGAATGCCGCGAGATCCGCTGCAATAATACTAATCTTAATCCATTAATAGAATGCCGGAAGATCCGCTGTTGTGCATTGGAACATCGGCGGCTTCTTGCTCCTTCACTTTCGGTAAAGTGCTTCGCTCCTGATTCTCGGTCAACTACTCTCCCTCTGCTGCTCGCTAACAACCTGACGCGCTTCGGCCCCCGATTGGGGCTTCTTTCTAGTTCCGTATCTTGCTTGGCCGAATACTTGCTAGGTGGTGTAGTGTATTCATTTGAAGCCGTATCTTATTGATCTCCTTCACGTGTTCGTTAAAGTGGCTTCCTAAAGTCAGGGGGCCCCACTCATAAGCAGCTGACTGACTTTCTGTCCAGGTTACTGCTATTGCTAGTGCTTGGTGCTGCTATTGCGAGAGTCAATCGTTCGCTCTAGTAAGAGCTCACTTGTCAGTCAAATCGGTGAGTAAGCATCTGAGCGAGTTTCATCAGTGGATCGAGTTGAATCAGCAACCGAAGCAATGATGTCACTGTAAAGGCAGAGTAAGCGATAAGCTGGCGAACGATTCTCTTCTCAAAGTCATAGAGAGAGTCTTTTTCCGGTATGTAGCTCCGCTCGCTGCTTTGAAGCCTGACAGAACATGACTACACGGAACCTCTAAAGTCTCCGGAGGGGCCGTAGCTACTGCCGCGCGTAGGCTTGACGTTGCCCCGCTTGCAACTGGCGCGCGTAGGCTTTGAAGCCGGAGATGAGAAAATGCAGTCAATCCAACCAAGGATCCGCAAGAGAGGAAGAAGCAAGTAAGCTATGCTGCTTATGAGTGGGGCCCCTTACCTTTAGGACCCTCTCCTATCACGGCCGAAGCGCTAAGGTTTCAAGAGACGTGGGCGTAGCCTACTGAATCGAGAGTTCCGTGTAGTCATGTTCTGGCCGTATCGCTATAGAGCGCTCTACTGATATCTAGTTCACTCTCCCGATGGTCGATCCCGCCTTACGGCTTCCCTACCCCCCCCCCCTTAAACTCTGTACTATAGCTATCCAGCTGACGAGTTTACCCTAGCTCTTGTGCTCCGGGGAATAATCAGAGAAGGTGTCTAAAAGAGGAAGCATAGGTTCTCCACTTCACGTGACATAGCTACGCTCAGGTTTCACCAACTTCGCGTCGGGTTCACTGAAGTGAAATCTTGTTAAAGCAAACCAACGGTGAACCTTAGGACGGTAGCGAAAGGAACCTTCTAGCTAACCGGGTCAATTCAAACTCACTGCATACTCCATGGAATTGAGAACCCAGCGTAATTGGTTTTCTCCAGCGGCTCTTTTTCCTATATTCTTTCAGATGGCCCTGCTACGTCTGCCCACTACAGAGCAGGCCTTACTCCCGTGAGCAGGTACGCTGGCTCTTAGTACGGCTTTACTCCTCCGATCCGGCATGATAACAACTCGAATTCAACTTCTATTCTTGAAAGAGAAGGCACCGAGATCCCGCGTAAGCGTCGTTTGCCCGTTGCCACTAATAGTTCGTGTCCGCCGGTGTTGCTCCGTTGCCAATAGGATCGACTTGGGTAGTAAGATTCAATTGTGAGATTCAGAAATACGAAAGTCAGGGACCCGGGATCAAAAGGTTGTTCTAAAGGACTGTAAATCCTTGCTCCTAGGATCCAAGGGGGGGTTTTAGGAAGGACTCAAAATCGTTCCTAATTACCTGACTTACCCTACTAGTGTAGTGTCTACTGACTGAGTCGTGAATTAGTTAGATTGGATGGGCCGATGGGGAATCCAATTAGGAGTTGTGGAAAGGACTGAAGATACTATGTATCAAGACTCGCGATAGGATTTGAGTGCTCAGTCATTCAATATTTGATGGGTGATTTTTTCTTATAGAATACAAAACAAAGTAGAAAAAAAAAACCTTCGACTTTCATGTGTTAAGCATATAGGACAGCGTAAGTGAGCGAATGTGTGTAAGCAAACCCCATCTTTAAGCGTATTTCAAACCAAATGCAATGAACCGTTTATGCAGGAGCGGGTCCAGACCTATTTGGTTAAGCTGTCTCGTTAAGCACTCGCCATATTTCAACTGAGGACACTCGGCCCATTTTCTTGTTGTGCTGGTAGTGGGTAGGTATACTGCTAGGCAAGCTCTAAGTCAGAGTCTCGGGTGCGCGGTAGGTGAGAAACCTAGAATTCCTCTGTGAGCCTATGAAAATGAGACTGCCATTTGAAAGCTTCAAGTTCAGTTCCAGCTCAAGCGAAGGGGAATCCACTATTCCAGAAAAAGCTTCCTGGAGTGGCGAGAGTCCCCTCTCGGTAAGTCCCTCGGACCCCTTCAAATCCCACCTTTCCTCTGGGGACTGAAAGTTCCTAGTTCGACAAGATACGACTGAAGCGATCAAGGCAGGGTTTTTTCCGGTTCGGAGTTTTCGTTCGGAAAAAGTCAAGGTTAGATGGAGGTCTCGGTCAAACAAAGACAAATTCAAACATGGTTTATATTGTATAGTATAGAAGTCATGTCTGTCTACTACTGAAGTCAGTGCCCTTCTATAAAAAGGAAGGCTGATGGTAAGCAAAGAATACACTTTGAGTGCTTCGGAAAACCAGTGACTTTCTCTTGCAGACCCTAGTGAGTTTCTCGTCCTTTACTGCTGAAATTAGGTTCCGGTAAGTTTTTTCCGGTCCAGGTGATAGTGGTAAGTAGGACGTGAAAGCAAGCTCGAAAGATAGAGTTGAGTAGGTGTATTTTTCTCCTTAGGAGCCCACGTTCAGGTAAGCAAATAGAATCGATATTCAAGCGAATACCGAATCCCTCCTCTTCTTTATCTACGCACTACCTTTTCCTTCAAAGGACAAATGGGCTTGGAAGTCCTCTTCAACGGTGTGTCCCTGAAGAGGTCAGAAGGAGATAGGCATGCACAAAAGATCTTAGTGGCCACTGAATTATAAAGCCTAATGAGTCCCTTTCCATGATCCCGTGCAAAAGGTAAAAGCCCATGAATTTCGAATTCAGGAACGACAGAACCCCATACGTCAAGTTGGAAAGTTCAGGTAAGCTTTTTTTTTTTGAAAAGAAATAGATAAGCCCTGACAAGTTAGAAAATCACTGCAGCCCCCCCCCCTTATATTATTAAGAAAGAGTCCTGGTACCGAATAATAAGCTTTTTTCCCTTTCTTTTCATAGCAGAGATAAAGAGTGAGTCGGACTACCATAATCGTGCAGTCAAAGCGAGGCGGTAGAATCACTCCTTTGTTGTGTTGAAAAGTGGCAGAACGCACTTTCTCGGCCTCAACAAAAAGTCTTTCAGCCTTGTGGAAGGGCTCTCGCTCAACGGATCAAAGGTACGCGGAGATCTCTCGAGGTCGAGGGCGGGTGAGATAAATGTGTAAAGTATTAGTTTACCAAAGAACCGTGGTATGGGAATGAGTCAGCACAAAAAAGAAACAAGAGTCCTACTTAACAACAACCTAAATCAAGATTCCATTTCAGCTTAGTGCACTGATAGAGCGTGTGCTTCGTTGATTCAGTGTGCTACGCTTTACACTTCGATTCCCCGCTTCGCACGACTAGGTCCATTCGCAACGGACCAAGCGGAGCATCCCGAGTGATTCGCTGGAAGGGAGTGCGTAGTTGATTCAGTGTGCAAAGAAGAAAAAGCCCTTGCGACAGCCGCCTTATCGGATTTCAATCGTGCATTTGAAAGGTCAGAAATGGCCCGGTCGGTCATCCGAAGACCAAGATAACGATTCTCGGTCAGAAACAGGCCCTGCGCACTGTCAAGTAAAGGTGAGGACTGCTTCGTCGAAGCACTCCTAACATTCCGAATCTTCTTTTCTCCGTGATATTCAGAGGTCATTTTACTTTCCTTGAGACGGCCCTTGGCTTGGAATCGAAGTGATACGCTTCGCCGCACCTTGAATGGGCTTTTCTTGACTTTCCTTTCTCACCTGAAACTGGGGAAGGACGCTTTAACCGCATTCTTTTCGATAATCAAGGGTAGACTTCAAACCAACCCAATCTGAAAAGAAAGGATGGACAAATACAGCTCTCAGAAGTTCAGGCTTCACAACGCCATGCAACCAGAATTTCCGGATAAAACTAGGCAGGAATCTTGGGAAACAGAACCACAAGGAAAGCCTATCCTGAATTATCTCTGACGTAGAAATGAAAGTACCAACTCCGGTTTTTTTTGTCGCATCAGGGGGAGTTAGGAGGGGGTTCGGGGGAGGTCCGGAGGGGGAGGGACAACATTCTGCTCTTACCGGAATGGAGCAACCCTTGCCTACGTCTTAGGAATCCATCCAATAGGCGGAGCTTTAGTACTGACAGCGTGTCAACTGCAGACGTTCTTATCGATAGGTCGGTCACTGGAGCCCCTTGGGACGCGCAGGGCGTGTTAGAGCCCATATTTAGAGTGAGACCAGGAGGAGGGCCCGATAAGACCGAGAATCGATTCGAGTCGTCATGAACTGAATGAAGAGCTACTTCATCAGGGCAGACGGCCAACGAATAGTAGAACTGTGAGACACCGGGGCTAGAAACTTCCCTATCTTGGCGCAGGTAGATCTACTTGGAGTAGGAGCCTCCAGGATCCAGGGAAAACCGGGAGAACTGTCGTTCCAATGCTGGTCGGACATAAAGGATGGGGCTCGCCTCAGCTAAAGCCGTACCTCGTCTCCCTGGGTAGGGAATCACTTGGCTGGTCGTGCCCTGTTTTTAAATGTGAGGTCGGAGGGTTCTCTAAGGTCTGGGGTGTCTTGTAGAGGCTGTAGGTCAACACCAAGACGTCACCCTCAAACAGAACGAATAAATAGAGTGACGTTGTTCCGGGGCTCGCCCTTAGGTCCATCCCCCTGCTCGGGTCGGCTAGGTGCAATTCAATCTGCTGCCGGGAGATCAGAGAATATATCCTTTTGAAGTTCAGTTTAGGGACTCATGGAAAGTTGCTCGTAGAAAACTCCTTTCTTTTTGTCTCAGTTGACTGATAGTGACTGCGTTGCGCTTTGAAGAACAACTACTTACGGTAGCTAGGTCAGTCATCATTTTCATAACATATTAAGTTGCTCTAGTCTCGCTTTATCCGGCAGGCACCAATGCTGTTGATGGGTCAATATCAGGCAATTGTTGCAAAAGCCGGTCGGTCAGTCTTTTACCTAATATATCTTATTGCTAGTCTTTCCTGCCTTCCCTTCCTCTCTGTTGGTGATGTTGGGCTAAACCCCTTCTCCTCTGTTGGTGCAGTTGGTGTTTCTTCCCTTGGGTAATCCTCTGCTTCGGATTTGGGCTCCGGGTCTGCTGGCTTTTCTTTTTATCCTTATGCATCCCCCCTCTCCTCAGATTAGGCGATTCGGTCCTCCCGGCGGAATTTGTCCATTTCGCCTTTTGATATCAAAATCAAAAGCTGTATAAGCTAAAGGAAAAAAAAGGGATCTACCCTCAGAATCCCTGGACCATAGCCATGCCTTGGGCTTATTAGACTTTGACTTCTCTTACCGTGTTACCTTTGTTTGGGGTTTCAATTCAATGTGTGGTAGCATTGATACATCTTCCTCTAGGACCTTCCTTATTTGGCTTTCCCTTTCCTTACGGCTTAAAATCAAATAGCATGGATCCTTGGTGTCAGATTCCGTTCCGTCACCTTCTTCTTTGGCTTCTGCTTCGGCTTTTCATTCTTTCTCTCTTTCCTTGGCCTTGAAGAGTGAGTCAGCCCGCCTACCTGTACAGAGGATTTTGAATAACTAGTCCAGTCAGAGTTTACTCTTTCCAGTCTGGGCCGGGGTGAAACCTAACTTATGGATCTATTGGTGTCGCTCGAAGCGGTATGTAAGAGTCAAGTGCAAAACCCTCACTGTACTATTACTTTGCCGTTCAACTCGAAATAGTCAGTGCACCCCTTGATTCCTAGGATTTCTTGTTGATGAATTAGGATCTGGTTAGTCCAGCTCCTGCGGATTCCGCCGTCCCCCTTACACCGATTCAGGCCCTTTCCGTTGGTGTGCTTGGTGAAGGGGAAGACAGAGAATTTAGCGGATGTGGGTCTTCTTTGTCCGGCTTCTTTGGATCCACTCTCTTGTGTTGCTCGGAGGCGGCGAATTCAAATCCTTCCCCTTCCTTTGACGATTTGGGTGCTTCCTTTGATCCTACTACTATTGATTGATGGATTTTTCTGATGTCGGGCTCGGAGGGATCTATCCCCCTTCCTCTTCCTTTGGTTGTGGGAAACCCTCTTCCGTTGGTTGGGACAAATCCTTCTTTTCCTTTGGTTTGGTTGGCGAAAAAGTAAGATTTTTCACTTCAGAACGGTGGAAAGGTCAAACAGAAGTGCTTGGTTTAGTGTTTGTATCATTAACGGAATTTGTTTTCCCCTTTGCTGGTCGGAAGTTTCACGGTAAAGTAACTACCGTGCTTAGTATGAATTTTAACACGGATTTAGTCCCTAATCTGGTGTAATCCTGTTTCCTGGTTGAAGACCTGTATTAGGTATAGAAGAAGTAGGCAACACCAAGGATGGTGTTGATCCCGGCCCAACAAAGAAGCCCGAGTAAGCCCCAAACCGGCTAAAGAGGAAGTCCGGACCAACTGCACCAAAAGAGGAGAAGGAGTTTTGCTGATTATGACATAACATCACCAAAGGGGACAAAGGAAGAGGCAAAGCCGGAAGGATTTGTTATAAATAGGAGAGCCGGAAGGATTTGACTTTACCAGTACACCAAGCACACCAAAGGAAAGGAAGGACAGCATCAACAGAAGGGTCAATGGTTTATGAGAGTAGCTTCGTTCTAAGGAACGAAGGGTCAATGTAATATGAGAGGAGGTACATACAGTATGATCATCAAAGATATCATGCTAGTTTAGGGATGGATTCCCCCGCAAGTCACTGTTACCGCTCCGTGGGCTTCACTCAGTTTTCCTTTCCTCTGCTAAAATTGGACAAAAAGAGGAGAATGATGAGGCTCTGCCTTTCTTCAAGAATTGTCTCGACCTGTATAGGCCACCTGTCCTCTGGTTTCGGGGTTTTGGTCACTCTGCGGTACGAAAGCAGAGGTTGCGTCACGCTCCAAGACTGAGCTAGCTCCTACTTGAAACGACATCCTCGTACGGCCACTGGAACTTTGACTGACAAACCGCACCGTATGGTTCCGACCAATCAGTGAGCATACGGAAAAAAGCCTCGTCTTTATATGCTAACGCGGAGAAAGACTACTTATCGGGATACCAACCAAGCAGACCGACTTCGCTCGCTCCCTTACCTTGGTATTGAGTGGATGTATTTGTATCCCATACAATCAAGACAATGAAGTTAAGATATCCAATCAAGCTATCCTCTCTTGAAGCACTGAAGCTCGTGAAGCAAAACAACCGACAGAGAAAGACATGTATAGATACCCTACTGAGGCTGCTTCGATACAATTGAGACCTATGAGGCTACGACAGAGAAAGACATTCATTGAATCCACGGCTGCTACGGCAGCTGCTCCGACAACTGGTGAAGCTAGTGCAGCCCTTATAGCGTAGGGCAACTCGTGCTACCTATGCTGCTCTGACTAGAACAATGAAGATAGTATAGCTGGTAGAGATGATAGAGCCAGTAGAGCTGGTAGAGATGGTAGAGTCAACACATTGATTGGATCTCAAGGGAAAGGCACTCCTCCTCTTTGATTGGAGAACCGGCCATTTGGATAAAGGAGCCAAGGTTGGGACAATTGTCCAGAACCTACATGTGGCTTGAAGAACACGATCTATTCGAGAAAGCCAGTTCGTTAAGGGTCGTGGTGGTATCATAACTTCTCAGAAGGCCCACGGAGCGGTAAACGAATCCACTCTGGATCTGTCCATGGATGGCAATCCTCTTCCTTCACCTTCTTGTCTTTGGCTAAGCAAACCTAGAGCGCAAGAAAGGTCTCTCCCTAAGAAGAAAGGTTTAGCCATCAAAGCGTTGACCGATAGAGCCGATAGATTTGAACTGAATTTCCTCTTTCTTCTTTTGATATGGTCAGCCTCTCTACTGTGAAGCTCCAGAACCAGTCGACCTTGTCCTGTAGTCCCCTCAAACTATATGGTCAAACTAGTCATAGTACCCTTGACCCAGAACTGACTAAGGGCACTCTTTCAGGATCCAAAGACCTCTATGGATCTCCTGGTCCTCCCTTATCACGTAGAATGGTACTCCAGGCGCTTCTTTGAAGCCCTCGACCTATTGTCTCCCGGAAGAAAGAATTCCTTCACTCTTTCACTTTTTTGACGGTGGGGCACGTAATCTTTCCTTTCTACTTCTGGGTTGGAATGGTTCTTAAAGCCCGGCTTGGGAGGCTATCTCAGAGAAAATGCATCAATCAATGTCCGGCTTGAGACCTTTCTTTGAACCTTTCGTCTTTGATTCTTTAATCTCGTATCTCGGACTGAACCCTGTAAGGAGCTTGGCCTAGTGAATCCAATTATGCTTTCCTTGTTTCCCGGTTTACTTTTCAGCTAAGGAGAGGTGGGAAGAGTAGTTGAAGCTTTCATATAATAATAATGAATGTCCGGTTTCAAAGCTATAGGCATTCTCCAGTGCATTGGACCCAGTGTAAAGCCCTGGTGCTTTAAACCCTAGTCAACCGTAAAGGTAAGATAGGATAGGTTCCTCCGGTCTCTTTCCCATCTATGTTGCCTTCACCTAAAGGAGAACCAGCAGCCTGGCAGCCCGGCCTTCCACACATTCCTTATTTGGATACACACTGGCAGGGTGGTTGGGAGTTTTCAACTTCCTCTATACACTGGCATTCGTTCTAGCTCCGCACCTCTCCCTGCCGGTCGCCTCACCCTTCCTCATCATCATCATCCTGCAGTTCATCATGATAGTGGTCGAAGCCATCTCTTTCCTATTCTTTGATTTTGACTTATAAGAAATAGGCTTCCAGGCCGTCAATCGAGGTGGTCTGCTTTGCGTACGAATCCATATCTCTTTCCTGTCTGCTTACATATAGGGGGGCGAGCTCCTCGAGGCTGCACTCGCCTTTTTGAATTGGCTATGCCGAAAGCTAGATCGTCTAGTTCTACCGGATGGGCATCGGAGCTTTTAAAAAGTCCTATGCATCTTTTTCCTACAATCAGTAGTAGTTTAAGAAAAGAGCCTTATGCCGGAACCCTTTGCTAAAGGCTAGCTGTCTCTTGCTTTAGTTAGTTGAAGGCTTCCGTTGGCTGGGCTGGACCAAAGGATCGTTCTCCTTTTCTTGAGCGTAAAGGATGTCCCACTTCCAACCTGTAACTGACTTCAATCTGTCTTAGTTGGTTGACGCATATAGTTCTTACATATGTTTAGGATTCAATCCAGCCATAGCGCGGTATACTGAACACAAATCCCACTCTTTCTCCCGGCAAGCAAAACAAGTGAAGATGGATGAGCGCCAACTCCCACATTCCATTTCCTAGATCAGTAAGTTTATTTAGGCTCTGCTCCCGATGAATGAGTCACTAAAGACTTAAGATGTAGCTACCAGTTCCTTGCTTCTCCACTGGTCTGGCTAATCCATGATAGAAGGGCTACCAGCCATAGCGGTGAATCCTGACCATTCAGAAAGGGTGGTGGAACTCGTTGCCTATGGCGACGTATATCAAGAGGTGTCCGGTTCAGAAGTTGAGACCGAATCCATTCCGGAAAGCGTCTTCACTCCCGGCTTCTGCTCCTCATGCAGTGGTTAGGCGGGTAGAGTACGGTCCCGATGATCGAATGTTTTCTTCCACTCGTCCCCGTGTCGACTATTTCCTGAGGGCTTTTCTCTTCTGACTTTCCTTTTCAACCGGAAAGAACATCGAGATTGGAAAATAGCTGATCAATGAACATCGTCTTCGGCGGCTCCTATCACGGTTTTAGAGTATGAAGGGCTTTATGCCGTGCCTCTCCTTTAACCGAAAAACCGGAAAAGAAAGAGGGTTCGCTCTTGGCCTATTAGTTGGCTTAGCCGATATGAGCTTATATAGTCTCGGTCCTATGAATCTGACCGTACTTCCCGAGCCCGAGGGTCGAGCTGCGTTAAGCTCTTCTTATCAGATTCTGTTAACGCCGTCAACGCGAACTGCTGATGCGGCTGCTGACGGTTCTCTCATTTCCTTTCTTCTAGCGCTTGACTTGGGATGGCACTGTCTCGCGAAGCTGGAAATAGAGTGGCTAGGTCTTGTGTTCCCGGGCTAGGATTTCGTGGTAGCGCCGGAAGAGCAGCTGTTGCTGTTAGGCAAGGACGGACTGTCATAGTGGATAAGGGCTGCAGAGTGATAGTCGTTCTCACCTTCTCTCCTTTCTGAGTTTAGGTCAGCAATCAAAGGACTCTACTCCTCAAAGAGTCACAGCCTCCAGCGAATGCTATTTCCTCAGCTTTCAGTCCTGGTAAGCAAGCCAGGGAAGCTGCATCTACTTTAATTGATCTCACCTTATTCACCTTCAGCCGATCTCTATACTATATTACATCAAATAGAAGCGATGGTACAGATATTGACCTAACCAAGCTAGTATGAAGAATCTCAGCTCCGATCATGGTGGGTGACTGCGGGAGATTAGTTTCAAGCCACTGCCTCGAGAGCAGCCTACGAAAGAGTTCCGGCTATGCCTGGCATTTATTCCTTTAATCTCTTCAGAGAGCTGTAACTATCTTGTGCCTGAGGCTTTTGAATGTGTAGCTTGAATCCTTGACCAATGGGTATTGGTCAGGGATTCAAGCGTCTTACAGTGTACACGATACCACTTTTAGCAAATTGCATGTTTTGGAAGAACTCTTTTCAGCTTACATGTATGGTGTCAATCTCAATCTCTTACTTGTGCTCTGGATAGAGTGGACGATCCAGTGGCATACATATCTATTGTTTACGCTAAATGCCTGGTAACAGATAGAAGATCATTATGGAACCATTTATCATCCATCGCCTCTTCTGACCCGCATCTGAACCAACCTTCTGATTCACGAATAAGCAGATGAGGAAACAAATGTCTGAAGCGGGTCGGTTGCTGGCTCCTATCCGCCGTTCATCCTGCTGAGCTTTGATCTCATTAAGTTCTGCTGCCTGGACAGAAGAGGGGTACTCGTGTGGTGCTACGAGAGAGAAAAAAAGAGAGCTCTCTACTTTAAAAGACCCTCGCATAGCTAATAGCTTGTTGAACCTTCGGAGAGAACCATAGAGATCAATCACCTCATACATAACATAGGACGACATTACACGAGTTGCTGAGAGGGCACCCCCCTTTAAGCCGGACAGACTCGCTCGCTAGCTCGCTAGCAACCGTCGTGACGAGACGAAGGGATCAATGTACCCAAAACCGGCGTTGGATTTGAAGATGGGAAGAATTGTCACCTAGAAAGCGAATGTTCATCTTCTTTTTTAGCAAGTACTGTAGGACGATGGAGGCGATTCATGACGAGCGGTCACAGTCGTGCGTGACTCTATTTATATAGGAAAAAGAGTTATACAAACTACATATTCGTTTTCCTTTGGGAGCAGCCGACTGGTAGCTATCGCATGTAGTCGTAGGCGGAGATCAACAAGTGGTCAACATTTAGCCCTCACTGAAAGATATGCTCCTCGTCTGCGATTGCAATCTCTGGCTGGATAAAGATAGAGACTTCGGGACAGATTACTTTGTTTGGTAGGATCACAGGCCGGGATAATAGAAAAATCTTTTTCTTCGATAAAAGTGCTTTCTTTTGGTCAACGCTCGCCTCGTAATAGAGACGAATGGTACACCAGTTCTCCAAGCAGCTCCGTTACGTTACAGCGGTTCGGTCAGGCTAAGATCCCCAAGGTGAAAAAATGGAAGGCACTTGCTCTTCCTAATGCGATTGATGTTGCCATGGAACCATTCGCTGACTTTCTCTTCCTAAGTGGGCTTGGTCACCTTAGAAGCACAGGGAGATAGATACAGAGGCGGCTAGGACTCGGTATTTGGGGGATGAGGGCTTGCCCATCTTCATTGCTATTACAACATTGGCCTCCTTCTGTGCTCATGTGGGCAGCATGCGCTAAGGCCTTGGTGAGATGCCTTCCTCCATTGATGGATGATGGGGGTTAACTATCAAATGGGACTTGATTCAGTGACTTCCTTTTCGAATTCTAACAAGCTTCCTTCGTCACCCTATGGTCGAGTCATTTTCCCTTATTCTAGTGAACAAGCATAGAACCTTGACTTTGAATTACAATCAATAGAAAGAGAGATGCGATCGGCTATATCTTTCAATGGATTTATGAGTAAAGTCAGGCTTCCTTCTATCATTTGGTATACCCAAGCCCAGTCTCTCTTGCACATCCGGTCTTAGCCCCGCACCCAATCCCTACGGTTGATAGGCGCACCGATTCCATTCATGATTCGAATTAGTAGGGATAGGGCCTATCCGCCCATGCCGGTAGTTTAGTTCACTCGCTTGCACTGGTTGGGGTTACTTGATCGAAGGAATAGAACACTTTACTTTAATACCAATCAAAGTACCCGATCCTTTAGCGAGAATCAATAAAAAGAGATGGGCGAGCCCTTTCTGAGGATCGAAAGGACTTATTCTAGCATGCCCATTCAAGTCCCAGCAAATGCCCGTGCTTCTTTTGGACTTATGCCTTGCCTGTGCTCTATCATTCATTCCCAAAAGCCCATCCAAAGGCTCCTGGCTCGAGAAGAAGGGCTCCTATCCCTCATAGCCCAAGGAAGGGCAGTAGCTTGATTACTTGACTGCCAGTTCCAATGTCACCTCGTTCTATCTATCTTCCATCCGTTACCTTGTTCTTCTTGCCACTGGGGCTTCAACCTTTCCATCATTTCCTGCGATCGAGCTAGCTTAACATCCTTATTAAATTAAAGCATGATGCTGCTATTCTGCTCGGCACATTTCTTAGGGATTTTCCCTTGGTCAAGTAAAGGACCAGGTACTTTAGTACAGAGGTATTACATAGCTCCGTGACCACAGACTGAATCATGAGCTAGGAGGAGTACGAGTGATTAGCGGGAATGTTCGATTGCTCGTTCGCTAAAGTCCTGTCTGCCTGCCTGTTGATTCAGTACGTTCCTATCCCCTTGGGGAGTTTGATCAATCTTCCTCACCCCTAATGGTTTAGATTGAGCAGCCAGGTGGGGGAGAAAGCGGCCGTTGCACTGATAGGAGTGTAATCTAATTGAATCTATCTATCTTTCCTGTCCTTGAGGAACTGGTTAAAGAGCTTAGGCAAGACTTGGCCTACGTGGAGTAGACCTCACTCGCTCTTTGGCTCGCTCCTCGCTTTTGTTCAATTATAAATAAATAACAAGCAAGTTTGATGGAGATTTGTAGCATCATTCAAGTAAATACAGATTTGTATTTTGGAATACAGATGAGATCAGAGACGCCATCATTAGGGCAAACAATGCAATAGCTTCGGTTAGAGCAAAGCCTAAAATAGCATAACCAAATGATTGTTTAGCCAATGATGGATTTCGCGCCACGGAATGGATCGAGGAACTAAGGACGTTTCCAATACCGACAGCAGCTCCCGCTGAAGCAATTGTAGCTGCTCCGGCACCTATTGATTTAGCTCCTTCTAACATCTCGAAAGTGCAGTTTCTGAAATCTCGCTTTTTTGCTTTGATTTAAGACTTTTATATTGTATGTGATATAGAATTCAATCTAATCAAAATCAAAAAATCTTTTTTCGAAAAGAAAATCAAAAAAATCAATATAAATTATGTGAGTATATATATATAATAAGAAAAAGTGAAAGTGAAAGTCTTGAAAAGTGCCCATGTCCCGTCTGCAACGCCGCCGGAAGATCTGCAGGCCATGGCCATGATTGGCCAAGTCACGGCCCTGCACCCATCACCCTCACTCAGGACGACCTGGTTTGGTTGGAGTTGAGACTCCGCATGTTGTTGAGCCCTTTACATCACAGTTTCTAAAGATGATTTGGAGATCCCTAAGGTCCTGATTTACAATGGAGCATCATTGAAATGGAATGTCTGCCCTCTTTCCACTTAAAAGATCTTGGGTCCCGCCTCCCAGGAACCTTCGGATATCATTGTGCGTTCCTATGACGACGCCCAGAGGGATGCCCTAGGCACAACAAAGATCAGGATTCAAGTGGGCCCTGCGTGCGAATCAGTGGAATTCGTCGTACTGGATATCCAGCCCTCGTTCAATTTGTTGCTCGGGAGACCGTGGCTGCACGAGGCCAAGGCCGTTGCCTCCACATACGATCGATGCGTGAAGTTACGGTGGTTGCGTAATCAGCCTTCCTTCAGATGGCATTCTGTCCGAGAGAGAAGAAAGGGATGTAGGGTTGGTGTGGCCGAGCAAGTTCCGATCATTTGATTTTCGCGGACAAAATTCAGCCAAAAAGAGTGCTCTACCGCCCAGACTCTGCAGTTTCAATTCTTTAAATCCACATCCCAACCCCATTAAAGATGATGAAAAAGGGGTAAAGATTAGCACTCTTTTTTTCGCCACTGCCGGGCGACAAGCAAGACCGCGCGGGGGTCGGATATGATCCTAAAGAGTCCGTGCCACCCCCAAAATCCTACCGGATCAAAGCCGCCTTTGCCACCCCTGTACCAGTCATTCCATAAATCTGCATCCCGGATGTTGCAGATGATGCCGGCTAGTGAAGCCAATCAACCAGTAACACCCAGAAAAATGGTATAGGAAGAAGAACAAGAAGGTCGCGCAGGAATCCAATTTTCTCGAAGGAGGATTCAAACGTCCCCTGGTCGTCTCCGCCGTCCTCACAAACAGTGAAGACCACGTCGCCACCCTCACCCTCTCAAGAGACCGGTGGCCAGGGACCGTCCCCTCGGAAGATCCAGAAAATGAATCAAAGGGGAGGAAAAAGATGAAGTATATCTCCCCCCTATTTGAGCAAGCGGAAGAAGAAGAGGAAGAGAAGAGAAGACGAAAAGGAAAAGCAGTAATGGTTGAGTCCGTGCCTAGGAGATGGCACGCGACCCCACAAGCCACTGAAGCATCAGCCAGAGGACCACCATCTTATGGCTCCAAAAAAAAAAACAACCTGGGTCTAACAGGGGGCCCACGGAAGGAGGATCTTCCTCTCCCTCTTCTTCTCAACTGATTTATGTTTATGTAAATACCCTAAAAAACACAATTAAACAAAAATCGAAACAGAGGTTTTGCAAGCTTCTTTAGCGCATGTGCCAGCGGAAGAAAGGCGAGGATTGCCCCAGGAGACCCAGGAATTAAATGATCACTGCAAGAGGTTTGAGAAAACGACCCCTGCAGTCGTTGAGGAAACAGAAGAAGTGAACCTTGGGTCTGAAATCCTCGTCTCACTAAAATTGGGGTATCTCTCCGGAAAGGCAGGATCAGATTCCGTTTTTGAAGGACTATCAAGATGTGTTCGCCTGGAGCCTTGTCTCGGATATTACACCTACGAATCAGGTGTTAGCGGAAAGAGAGAAAGAATGGGTGACTCTCTATGTGGCATGCGATAAAAAGAAGCTGGGGCGGGGAGTGGGGTGGCAGGACAAAGAGATGGATGGGTGTATCCGGATCTAGGCCAATTTCCCTATGCGGAGAAGGGCTCATCTCCCTAAACCATAAGTCGCTAATCTAGGCGTATGGTGTTTGTTCATTCCAAAGAAGAAGGTAGTGTTCGGTAACTAAATTCCCCCAGTGCGCTCTATACTACCCAGCGGAGTGAATGGAGAGCTATTTTCTTTCTCCTGTCCCTCTGATCAATGAATAAGGTCTTTCCCCCACCGCCGGTTGGCTCTTCGTTTCCTATCCGGGTGAAATCAGAGATGTTAGCCGTGCCCCGACCCGGAAGGGGGGCCGGGAAAGGGCTTGGAAGAACAAAAAGGCGTTCACTAACTCAGGCAATCTTTCCTCTTTCCCAGCCCGCCGATCGAGAAAGGAAGGCGAAGGCTACGCTATTTCTTGGGGCTAAGGCCTGTTAGTTATAGGTGCATCGCTCGGTCATAACTTGGATGCTGGGTGGTCCCTAACTATCGAGTGAAAAGTGGCAGAAGCATGAGTGACTAACCCCTCGAAAAGTGAAGTTACTATGACTAGGGTTCGGTTCCGGTGCGTGTTGGGTATCCGAGCGAGGTGGCTAAGAAGCCCGGTTGGTAGAGAGATCCTGGGCCGCCTGACCGAATCACCGAGCAAATAGCGTGTTTCTGCTCGTGTTCCAGGGCGTCGTATAGAGCCCACGCCTCGCTCAATTGGAATAACGAATGAGGACCTCGACCTGCGAACGACCATTCTACCAGTCGATCGAGGCCTCGATGAAAGAAAGAGCTACGACATATTGATTCATAAAGGGCGCTTGATCGAGAGCGTACCGTCCATGTAGTTATCATCTAAGGAATCCCTTTCCTGGGTAGACCAATGAAACGAACGAAATGAATTTGGCACTGATATTTATGGAAAAGTACATCGTCAGGTCTTTTTGATTTCCCACGGGTTCCTGCGCCGAGCAAATCCGCACGGGCAACTATACTATTGGTAAAACCGGACAACCCCTGTCCTCTCCCGAGAGTCGAGTGGTTATTTCTCCCCCTCTACCCCTCCTCCCCCTTGCTTGCGGGAGAGCTCTAAATAACCTTATGAGTATTTTCATCTCGAAAGGGTCGACTGTAGGGCCACCGGCCAGAGCATAAAAGAAAATGGACTTGTTTTGGCAAATCAATCCCTCCGAATAGGAATAGCTCCCTCCTCGAATGCCACTTCGGTAGTTCAGTGGCACCCCCCGCGGGAAGGGGACAAAAGATCAGGCCGGAGAATCTGGTCGCTTTGGAACAGGGGTGCGGGCCGAAGGGAGGGCGCGTCAAGCTTGCTATCTCCTCTTTCCCTCCCAACCATTTCGTTTTCGTTCCTACATCACGCCAAAAAAAAGAATTTGCATTCTAAGGTCTAAGGAGACAGTTTCGTTTCCTTCTCCCTCCGTTCAGCGAGCGGAGTTATCGCAGCAACCAACAAGGACTGGACGCTCTAATGGCGGCCAATATCGGAACGCACGCTAGTCGATATCGGAACGAACGCTAGTGTTGTGCTTAACACATGTCGTACCTTCATTTACCTCATTCATCCGCCCGCATCATCTTATCAAAGAGAAAGTGTCTTGCTTTGGGTGGGGGTAAGAAGGCAATGTTCATTGAGAAATGAACCCCTATTCTTTTTCTATTCTATTATTCGGGTGGGAACGGCCTAAACGGTGCTAATGCATTGATAAATCGAGAAAATCAAAGGGTAGAAGCCTTAGAAGGTGAAGGTTCGGATCCGAAGAAGATGACTATTTGTGTTGTGAGCAAGTTTTCTTCCACACAGAAAGATGCGAAAGACTCTGAGGGGGTTGGAAGATTCAATAGCTTACTTACGGGCACAGCCCCTGATTCTCAATACTATCTTACTATCGGATAATACTGCGAGAGCGACAGCATTGTCTCAAAAATCCGATTGCGAGTGGGGAGAGCGGGATCGATAAACTTGGAAGATATGCCCTTCTTATCCCCTAACCCACCCCTGGCAGTGGGAGTCGGAGATAACCTGGTGCAATCACGAACAGGACCTTCATCGGTAGGGCCCCGCACAACATAGCAACTCACGAGAGAGGGCGGCTGATTATGGTAATAAAATGATTCAATTGCTCACTCAGATACTGGTCTCACTGTACTGTAAATGATAGGAATAGAGGAGTTCATGTGCCCAGGAGGCGGTTTATACCGAACCGAGCGAGCCGGGGTCGGATATGACTAAAGAGCCCTGTACCTGTATAAGGCCAAAATAGAACTAATGCTCATTGTGCCTTTCACGACACAAATGCGCGTGGTGGAGCTGTAGCCGTGGAAAAAGCTGTGGCCGGAATAGGAAACTAGAATAACTCCTTTGTTGGTGACAAAGGAGCATTAAAAAGAAGGGGATAATTGGGAGACATCATTGAGGGAGGATTATGACTTCTTATCCCCACCCCGGCCAGAATATTCACACGATGATGCTGGGCTCTCGAGAAGAGAGAAACTTCTGCGCGACTCGCTAAAGGCCTTTATCTTTATTGAGGCTCAGAGGGTTCGGGATCAACCATCCACCAGTTCAACCAGTCTTCAATAGTGTTTTTTGGTACGGCCGCAGAGTGAGAATGTGGAAGTGGGATCAAAGTCTTTCATAATGCGCTAAGAAGACTTCAAATAAGTTTTTGGGGTCCTGGAGAGCCGGAACAGGAATCAGAAATGCGGCTTTTGTGGAAGAGCCAAACATCATCTTTCTTGACCTATACATCAAGCAAAGTTCGTCTGGACTCCTGACCGGGTGAAAACCTATTGCGATATGGTTTCACCCTGCTTGAGAGGTATGCTAAGGATTTTGTGCGGATACCTTTCAAATCCACTCCGGGTACTTCTTCTATTCCTTCGTGGTCTTCGAGCCCTAACGTCGGCAAAGGTCTGTTTAAGTTAAGGCGCATACGTCTTTTCAGACTTTCTTGCTTGACGCTGCTGTACTTTGAGAAGTACAGGAGGAGAGCTCTCTCAATTACATGGGAGCGTACCTGTGGGCAGAGCTTGAGTTCTACCCTAGAGTACGTGTTCCCCCGGGTTTGCTGCAGTTTTCCAAAGTGATGATTGAGTTGGCCGAGATGACTCACTTTTGTCCTCTCCTCTGTTGCAGGAAGGCCGTATTGGCCGTAAGAAATAGGGGGCAGGAAAGGTCCGCTTATTTGCGATTTCCAATCCTATCAAACAGGGCATGGTTAAACCTATCCAGTTGATGAAAGTGTGACGGTTGTTACCAACCGATGGTACCTTCGATCAGTCTAAGCCTCTTATCTTAACTTCAAAAAAAGGCTGGCAGGTATTAAAGAATTGTACTCGTTTGATTTGAAGTCGGCCACAGACTCTTTCTCATCTCGCCTCACTGAGGCCATGATGGGAAGCTTCTTTGGCCCAGAACTCGCTCATGCGTGGATGGCTCTGAAAACTTTCTAACTGTACCTTGGTTGAAAACGTCAACCACCAGGTTATGTATAAAGTCAGATTCAGGGTGGGTTCCCCCCTGGCTTTCTATGGCGCCTGGCCTGCGTTCGCATTAACACATCATATGTTAGTGTGGATTGCAGCCGAGCTCGTATATCCAAAGCAAAGGTTTCTGAAGTACGCTATTCTCGGTGATGACATTGTCATCGGGGATAGGCGCGGCGCGTAGCAGAACTTTACCAGGAAGCCATGGAGGAGCTTCAGATGACCATATCAAAAGTGTCTCTGATCTCTGACCGTGGATGCCTAGAGTTTTCTAAGCAGTTTCTAATCAAGAAAGGTCGGGTCAACATTAGTCCTGTATCAGTCCCGATGGTTAGGGCTCTGGTACATAGTATAGCTGTTGCTCCTGCTATCCGCAAGGAAAGGTCACAGAAGATCGGAATCGAGGGGGCAGTACAGGACTCACTCCGCTCGCTACGCTCGCTCCGCACAAGGCATATTACGTACTCAGTACGTGCTCATAGGACGCAGGAAAGAAAGTACTAAGACGTACATAAGACAGTAACAAGACAGCTAGCGATAGACAGGCTACATACTCATACAGCACATAAACTACTAAGAAGTTTTTCACTAAGATAAGGAATATTTCAATAAGACAGTAATAAGTGTACATAGAGAGTACTAAAGCTGCTATTATTACGCAAGCTATTATTACGTACTCAGCTAGTACATATATTACTAAGACATGGAACACTAAGACAGTACTAATAGTACAGTAAGGTAAGGTTCTTGTGAACCCACTTATTGATTGAAGGGGGTAAGGGGTACGTTCGTTCCTTGTTTGAATGAAGCGGGGCCTGCCTTTCGGACTGACTGAATTCCAGCCTGCCTGCTTGCCTGACTCAGACAAAATGGAATACGGGATGGAGCGCGCGGTCATCAATAAGATCAAGAATCTAAGGAATCTAAATTCGTAGAGGAGACTGCCTGTCTTACTTACAGAATGACTGACTGCCCTAACTCAGAAAGGAAGGAATTCCATAATCAAAAGAAAGAAAGGGCGTCTATATTCAGTCTGTTATTTTGGTAATCTCAATTCGTAGAAGGCCTGCCTTCGTCTCAGTCGTTTTACTCAATCCCAGGGCTTACTCCTGGAAGACTTCACTCACTGGCTTGCCTCCTCATACTATCGAAAGAATATCAAAAATTCCCTTAACTGAATATTCTATTACGAAACAAACTTCTATTTCAGTTAAGAAAGAAAGAAAGAATTGAAAGAAATGAGTCTATGATATCAAAATCACTATACTAACTACTAGAAAACCCGTAGGGATACTCCTTCTATTCTATTGAGAGAACATTCATTAATGAATAACTAAACTATACGTAATTACCGGCCTTCCGAACTGTTCGCTTCGCTCCGCCAAAGCGATGCGATCTATTTTAGAGTTCATAAAACCTTTCTTAAAGAAAGAATGAAAGAATAAGGACTTGCGGGCCCGCTGCATTGAGACTGGCCCGGCTGGCTCATTATTAGCATTCTTAGTTTGAGAAGTCGAAGTCCCAACCCCCCCTCCCGAGAGACTGACTCCCTGTGCTGGCCGGACTGGCCAAAAAGCTTGGTATACCAGATCGCTATCGCTTCAAGTGCCCCGGTCTATCACTCTCCACTTGCTGATCGCTTCGCTTTTTTCTTTAATAAAAGAAAGTGGGAGGGGGAAAGGAAAAAAGGGAAAGCAATAAAGAACTAAAGCCATAAAGGAAATCAAAGGTCAGTTCCTGGTTGCAGGCCGCATAAAGGAAGCTCCTATGTTCCCACGCGTGTACTTCCCACTTGTGGTCTTTTAGGCCCTTGTTCATAGAGGATTTTCATATTCGAAATAGGTCTATCTTGAATCTATCTATAATAGATAGCCTATCCCGATGCTTAAGCCCCCCTTTACATAAAAAGTAAAGTCAGGATACAAATACAGCTAATGGTATTTTTCCTTATACATAATCGGGAGTTTTTTCTTCTTACCCTTCGTTGGCTTAGAACACCCAGTGCCAGAAGATTGAATTCGATTTAGAAATTGGAGTTTTTTTCGAGTTCTTTTTCTTGTTCTTGAAGAATCCTTTCATTTAAGTAGTACCCAGGACATACCTACCAACCGGGACCACTAAGTACTGGCCTGCCCAACATACTGTACTGTCTGCGATGAGCATCTTCCCCCACCCACGGAAGCACAAAGACCCCCTTTCCTTTCCCCGAGGATTCCAATCCGGGAGTCCCGAACTCTCCTTCTTCCCGAGCTTATACAGCAGGAACCTGGTTTCCGGAACTCGGGGGGCTTACTTATCAATTCCATTCATTTTTCTTCGTAGTAGCTCACTGTCTCCTAAGAACGAGTAGAGAAGGATGGTTTTCCATTTATACCCATCCTGGTTTATATCATTTTCATCATAGAAGTAATATGACGTCTGCTTTCTCATTTCTGCGCCCGGACCTCACGAACGACTCATCGCGTGCGTATATAAGAAGAAGAAGAACGGACCCTCCGGAACAGGTTTTTCACTAGAATGTTGGGTCCCATAGGACGGACAGGGTCCTTAGCCGGGTTCGATTCCCGTATGGGATATTTGTTAGACAGAAATGAACAAAGGCAGCCATGAAAATAAAAAAGTACTCCCATGTATTCTTCTGGTTCATATTTGACTCTCCCTGATTCTGATTGTTCTGTGACTTAGTGGAAAAAAGACTGTCTGTCCGGATGGAAGGCCCTCCCATATAGACGTGGGTCCGGTTGACCGGCATAGTGCCGAGGAATTGCATGCTATCCTCGAGCGACTCTGAGGCCGAGGCCCTGCAGCGCGCCTTTGACTCGTTCCGCAACGAGGGCGAGGGCGAAGGGTTGTTTACTTACCCTACCCGGATTCACCTCCCAGTGTAGGCTTGCTCCGCATAGGCTACACTGGGACACTCGGAGGAGCTTTTCGCCGCATTTCTTGCCATGCCAGGGCGAGTTCTTCCTCCAGGTAAGTTGTGCCCCTACAGGAAAGGACTCCTACCGCTCACCCGCTTCCCGCTCTCGAGCCAGAACGTGCTTCTTGCTTTGCTTGCTCTAGTGATCAGGCGGCCCCGTCGGAAGCTGTATTACAACAACAACTTCCGGGGAGGAATCCATTTCTTCAAGAAGAATGAGTGGCTTATCAATAGAGTACCTGGCTATAGAGAAAGACTAATGGAAATAGATGAAATGAAGACTAAAATAAAACGGAAAGGGGAAGAAAAAAGTGTCCATTCTGTCCTTCTCCTTCTCTTGATGAATGTGATATCATCGGGCAAGATCTTGATGGCACGGGATCTACATAGAAGAATAATGGAGGCTGGCAATGACATTAACAAACTAGACGCCGATCTACGTAAAGACATAGCAAGGATTGTTGAATCGCTTCATTAGAAGCGTAGAAAAAAAGAGGGAGAGTCCTTTATCAATGGATCGGCGGCACAGTAGAGTGATTCTGACTGAGACTCCCGCTTGATCTCTTTCGAGGCCCCCCTGCTCTTATAGGCGGCTAGGTATAGGCCTCTATACAAGTGGGTTGGAGGAGAAAAAACTCCAAAATCTGACGGGCCCCAATTGGAACGCAAGCAAAAAGGGTGGGGGAGAAGCAAGCCGAACCTCTGATCTTACCGAGGACAGGTATCATAAGGACCAACGAGGATATCTTTTCTTGGAGGAGAAGGAGGAGAAGGAGGAGCGAATTCGGAATGGATTCATATGAGATCGAGATAGACAATGAGAGAGAGAAAAAAAAGCCGTCAAAAGTCGTTCCCATCTCTAACTGTGATCAAGTTAGATCTTTTTTTCTCCTTATCAGGAGTCGGTCTAGGACCGAAGGATTCGATCATGTTTCGACTCCCCCTGCTTCGACGACTTCCAAAATCAAAATCACTACGATTTTTTGTTTTTTCAGTGGTCAAATTACTCTTTCTTTTCCTTTTAACCTATATGGTTAGAAAGGGCTTTCTTTTCGTGTTCGATGAGCTGAGCAGGGCGGTCGCGCCGTTCTACCCCGGGGGGGGTAGTGGGTTGGGAGGCATGAATGGCGGGTTCAATCCACCACCAGTGCCAGATAATTCTTCTATTGTAGCGACCGCTTCGAACGAAGCGGTTCCCTCAGAAACGGGGGGGCGGGCTCCGAGGGAAAGGGACCTTATTGGTGACATCCTGAATGATCCAACCCTAAACCCAAGTTATAAGAACGCACTTATAACGCAGGAGAAAATAATTCAAGTGATGAAAGAACTTTTGTGTGAACAAGAAATCCACGTAGAGGACCACGAGGATATACGGAATGGTGTGGAAATTTTTTTAAGCGAGACGTTTGAGAAAACGCCTCAATACCGAAACCGAAAACTAAGGCTGATTCTACAGGATTTAACCGCCGGTCGGGGGAGAGGTCAGTATTGTTATCCTATCATCGAGGAAATCGAAGCGCTAAATGGCCCTTTTGTCCCGCCGCGTTCTTAACATTTTTTAGAAGTATCTTTTCCTTCTTTTCTATGTCCGTGGGCCACCGAATCTCGTATCCAGATCAAGTCCCTGTTAGCGTTAGCATTTGGGTCTTTTTTTTTTTTTTCTCATTCGAAGCTGACATATTAGGGTTGGGAAAGAATGTAGCCTGAAAGGGTGAGGCCCGCCCAGCGTTGATAGATGGGGTCCGGCTGATGGATGCTCCACAAATGAACTACGTTGACCTGATTCTTTCATACAAAGCAACTATCTTGTTTTAACTTGAGAGATACGTAGGCAGCCCATTTTTTAAGTCAGAGTGGGTCCGGAAAAAGCGATTGGAAATTAGGGAAGTACAATGATACTTAATTACTAAAGGATATTCCGTTAAAGGTCAAAGTTTAGACCGTCGATGCGATGGGATTGTGACCGTAAGGAGGATGGTTTCATGATGCAGTGGGCACTAGTGTCGTTGCAGATTGAGCTCTGGCACGGTTGTAATGACTCGATAAGCTTTAAGGCACGGAAGTTGGTTGGGTAATGAATTGTGATCCTGGGTACAATCGGCTGATGGTGAATCTTGCCAGGAAGGGTAAAACTCTTTCGGATTTGATAGAATTAAGGCTACATTATAGGGCCCAAACTATTGCCGTGTGTATATAGCTGTCATTCATTGTCTCACTTTCTATACTTGTACCAATATACCAATCAGGATTGAGCTTGATGGTGACAGGTGGGCGAGAGCGCTATTGTAACAAATGCAGTGGAGACTGCACTGATGGTTGGTTATGCTTTAAGTGAAAAGTTACAGGGGTTTGATTACGATCAAACAAAACTAGAGCCGAAATCACGCTGTCAGGTTGCTAGCATTGCGTTACGTTACAATGTCTGAAGGGAAAAGCAAAAGGGTACTACGTATTTACTTACATTACAACATTAATTCAGAAGAGAGGTTGAGCATGACGGGCGTACAATAGGTGGTGGAGATCCGGGCGCATAGCCAACCTGCAACATGGATTTCGAGAGAAGGGAATGCGGCCCTTCTTTTTTTTGCTACTACATGCTTTGAAGCATCTATGGAAAATATTTCAATAGACGTGGTGTAGCCGGACGGTGTCCGTTCTTTTTTTATCAGAATGGTCCGACGCCCGGATACGTTCAATTATTGAAAAATTTGTCGAAAGACGCAGAAAAGATTTATTTATATAAAAACCTACACACAGTCGTTGAGCAAAGGGACATGGCAATTTAGTCACTTTCTTTCTCGACCTCCTCATCCTATTAATCAAATTACCTTCTTTTCATTCCGAAAACAAGAAGGATATCTATGAGTAGATATATATATATAATAATTGTCGCCTTAAAGTCCGGTCGATTTACCTTATTATATAAGAAGATGGTGGGAATTAGACCTCGATATCTAGTTATACTGGAAATATCGAACCATCTACAACTCAGAGAGCGTTAAAGTCCTATTTCAATCCAATTCTATCTCATGGGAGGTAAGCCAATCCAATTGAAGAAAAAGAGTCAAAAGTGGCCCCTTTCATTAAGTAGGTGCAGCTGGGAATGAGCTCTTGCTCTAATAGGGCATTGGATGACAGAGTGAGGGAGGAAAGGCAAAGGAAGGATTTTCTGCCTTCTTAGTTATATTTATATGGCCAGAACTTTCTTCCTCAGAACCCGATGCTAGGTCAAGTCCCTCAGCCTGCAGTGCCTTTAATCAGGACTTCTTGGCTAATCTGATTGAGCGGATGTATGGCTTTAGGCTAAAGAGAATTGATAGGGAACATCCTTTTCCTTTCCTAGAGGTGGTTTTCTACCGGAACCTCGTTCTCAGGAGAAGGTGTCAGCCTTAGATTAGAATGGAACACATGGCTCGGTTTCCTTTCCAGTGATACGGTTATCTAACTAGTGGTGAAAGAAAGTGCTCCATTGTGTAATGGTCTAAGGACCTTGAAGTTCTAACCTTACTAAATCCTAACCGTGTCTAAGGCGGACTTCTTCCAATAGCGGGAGGGCTCGCAGTAATCCCGGGTATACGGGTATAGCAGTAAGCGGACTTTAACCCAGGCAAGTAAGTTTGAAAGGCGAATTCCGTTATATAAAGTTTTTCAATATTCAATAAAAGCAA